ATGTTTCGACTTGTGATCAATCCATAAATACCGATAGAAAATAAATAGGCACTCAAAATAAGTACATGTTCGGTCATCATTGACCAACCCCTCATCAATCTTGATTCATTTCAATATGAACAACAATTTCACCGATTTGATTAGAATATAAATTAAGTACGAAACAAAGTAAGGTATTAGTAATGGATCGAACTAAACCCCTTTCAATTTCATATATGAACAATAGAATATGAAAATGGAACTGAAGGAAAATGGATGTGATAACATAGAACAAAACAAGACTTTATTTATTTTATTTTGGATCTAAGTATTTATTACTTAATTACTTTACTGCCGGGCCATAGCAATTGCACCTATCAAAGCAACTAAAAGAATTATAGAAATGAGTTCAAATGGAAGGTAAAAATCTGTTGATAAATGAATCCCAATTTGTTGAACGTTACTTGTTAGGTCCTGCTCTATAATCTGATTTGATCTTGTAGTCCAAACAATCCCGTACCACGACGTATCCGAGATAGTAGTAATTAGTGAAAAAAGAATACTTGTACAAACCAGTGAAGTGACCCCATCCCCAACGGTCCAAAGATAGAAATCGTTGTAATATTCTGAACCATTCATGAACATCACAGCAAATAGGATTAAAACATTTACAGCTCCTACGTAAATAAGGAGTTGTGCAGCAGCTACAAAATAGGAGTTAGATGGAATATGGAATAAGGATATACAAACAAGAACCAGTCCCAATGAAAAAGCAGAATAAATTGGGTTGGTAAGTAAGACCACCCCCAGACCTCCTAATATAAGACCTGATCCCAGAAATACTAAAAGAATATCATGTATTGGTCCAGGTAAATCCATTATGTGTAAAAAAAGAGATAAATAAATCGAAATATTTCATAAACTTACTAACCGATCCAAGAAAAAAGAGGTTACCTTATTTTTTTCTTGTATATGATACGTTCCTAATTGAATCCTAAAGGGGTGTAGATTTATATAGATACAGTTATTGGATCAATCCCGCTACTGTATCTGAAAGAGTAGTTCGGAATTGTATATTTTGAAATCATCACAGATCTATGAATCCGTTCTAAATCAAAATCAAGCCTTGATTCTCACCAATCAATAGTTATTTACTGACCTAGCAAAATGAAAGAAGCCTCACTCCTTTACTTTAGATCAAAACGGAATCTTAGTAATTGGTAATCGTTTTTGAATCAAGAGGTTTACCCCTGATTATTTTGATTGGAGTCGAATTCGTAATTGTTCGAATTGTGTAATCTCCAATTACTGACATTGGTAACCGGCCCAAAGCAATTTGATTATAATTCAATTCGTGACGATCATAAGTAGAAAGTTCATATTCTTCAGTCATTGATAAACAGTTTGTTGGACAATACTCGACACAATTACCACAAAATATACAGATTCCAAAATCAATACTATAATTAAGCAATCGTTTCTTTCTAATATCCGTTTCCAATCTCCAATGAACAACGGGTAGATCTATGGGGCATACCCGAACACATACTTCACAAGCAATGCATTTATCAAATTCAAAATGGATTCGACCACGAAAACGCTCCGATGTGATCGATTTTTCATAAGGATATTGAATAGTCACAGGTAAACGATTCACGTGAGATAAGGTAATCATGAAACTTTGACCAATATACCTTGCAGCTCGTATTGTCTGTTGACCATAATTCATGAACCCAGTCACCATAGGGAACATATCGTGGATATCCATGAATAGTTTGATGTTTCTTTCTCTTGCTCTAGATAGGTTATGAATCTAGAATATCATATTTTGTTATAGCGAAACGAGTTGGGAAGAAGTTGTTAATAATAGATTACCTAGAGAAATAGGTAAAAGAAATTTCCACCCAAGGTTTAATAGCTGGTCTATTCTCATCCTAGGTAAAGTCCATCTTGTTGTGATAGGAATGAACAGGAACAAATAAGCTTTAGCTAATGTAATAAGGATACCAATTGTCATTCCAAAGACTCCACCTGTTTTATTTATTCCAAAAGGTTCAGAAATGAATATGTACGGAATAGAGAAATTCCACCCGCCCAAGTAAAGAACTGTTACAAATAATGAAGAAACTAGTAGATTTAGGTAAGAAGCAACGTAAAATAAACCAGATTTAATACCTGAATATTCGGTTTGATAACCTGCTACTAATTCCTCCTCTGCTTCTGGTAAATCAAAAGGTAATCTTTCACATTCCGCTAGGGAAGAAATTAGAAAAACTATAAACCCTATAGGTTGACGCCACAGATTCCACCCCCAAAACCCATATTTTGACTGTGCCTCAACTATATCAACTGTACTTGAACTGTTAGATAATCATAGTCGATGATAACATCACTATTCCCATCGCTATTCCAGAACCGCACATGAGACCTCAGCTTCATACGGCTCCTCGATGGCCACAAATAAATCTAAGGACTGGTTCATTATTACCTCGGCATGTTTGTAGTGTAGATTAGAGTAAAGATGTATCGAAGAGTCCCGAATTAGACCAATGGAATTCCGTCCGCCATAATAAAAAAAAGCGCTTCCGAATTGATCTCATCCTTTATTTTCTAATTAGACTTAGAATTCTTTTAGTTCAGTAATAACTTAATCCTTCAATAAAATACTCGTTGTTTCAATAGATATTTCGACCCATACTTTTCGTACGAAAAATAATTAGACACTAATTCATAAGTTATAGTTGATAAATCAAATCATTATAAGAATTCTATCCGTATGAATATGGATAGGATTGAGGAAAGAAAGAATAAACAAAGATCTCTTATTATTCAGTTTTCCTATTGCATTCCATTTCTTTCGTTCCTGTTCTTCTTTCTCACTCAGAAGGGGGTTTCTAAAAAATCAAATCAAAGGATTACTTCGTTCTCGACAGTCATTTATTTAATCAGTGGATAGAAGCATACTCTGGATCGGAATCGTGAGGAAGTACTGCTTGATCATTTCTACGAACTTAAAGCCCTCATTATGATTCCTTTTATTTTATGCAGAAATATCCTTTTGGATACCTTACATTATCTTCATCACTAATCCTTTGTGTACCTTTGTGTTCCTAACCGTCCACTCATTTTTGATTGATCCCCGATATGGTAATACATACAACATACCCAACATACAACAACATACAATACAATAGTAGAAACTCCATACAGTTGATCTTTTGCACCCGCTTCAAGTCATGATGACTAATCAACCAATCTTGGGGTAAACAGTTTCGACCGCTTATGTTTACTTCCACTTTACTCTCGTACATAGGGAATGAGAATCAATCTTCTTACTGCAAATTCATAAGCTGTTTTGTTTCACTCATATAACTATCTGGTTTAACTCATCGACCCGAATGATGAATAAAAAGAGAAAGGTATCTATTCAACACATCCAACCCCTTTCCTTTATTTCCAGGAAAGGGGTAAAGGTTCATGTTCCAACGAATCACACGTAGAGATATTGATAACACACACGGAGTTAATGGTATTTCATAACTAATAGATTGAGCAGCAGCTCGTAGACCACCTGAAAAGGAATATTTATTATTCGATCCATATCCTGACATAAGAAGTCCAATAGGAGCAATACTGGAAATAGCGATCCATAAAAAAACGCCTATACTGAGATCGGCTAGAACAAGGCGATAGCCAAAAGGAATTACTAAATAGCTTAGTAGAATTGATATGACCGCTATAGATGGCCCCATACTGAATAAACGAACATCTCCTCTAGATGGGAGAAGATCCTCTTTCAAAAGTAGTTTGGTCCCATCTGCTAGAGCTTGAAGAATTCCCAAGGGGCCGGCATATTCAGGCCCGATACGTTGTTGTATCCCTGCAGATATTTCTCTTTCTAACCACACAATCACGAGTACGCCTATTGTGATTCCCGATACAGGAGTAAAAATAGGGACAAGCAGCCATAAGAGGTCTATGACCTCTTTTAAGGATTCCGATCTGGAAAAAGAATTGATAGCTTGTACTTCTGTCGTATCAATTATCATTTCAACGATCAACTTCTCCCATAATGATATCTATACTACCTAGTATCGTCATGATATCAGCCAATTTCATTCTTTTAACTAGCTGAGGAAGAATTTGCAAATTGATGAAACCAGGCGGACGAATTTTCCATCTCCAGGGAAAAACACTATTATCCCCTATCAGAAAAATTCCCAATTCTCCCTTTGGGGCTTCTACTCTCACATAAAGTTCTTGTTTCGACAATTCAAAAGTGGGAGAAGGCTTTTTACTAATGAATCGATATTCAAAACCATTCCATTCGGAATCACTTGCTCTATCAAAGCGTCGAACTTCTAAGTTCTCATAGGGCCCCCCCGGAATTCCTTCTAGAGCCTGTTGAATAATTTTTATGGATTCCGTCATTTCATTGATTCGTACTAAATAACGAGCTAATGAGTCTCCTTCTTTTTGCCACTGGACTTCCCAATCGAATTCATCGTAACACTCATAATGATCAACTTTACGAAGATCCCATTGGATTCCGGAAGCTCGTAGCATTGGTCCCGATAAACCCCAATTTATTGCTTCCTCCCCACCAATAATGCCCACCCCTTCAACTCGTTCCAAAAAAATGGGATTTTGCGTAATAAGCTTTTGATATTCAACAATTCCTGTTAAAGAATAATCGCAGAAATCCAAACATTTATCTATCCAGCCATGAGGTAGATCAGCAGCGACTCCCCCGATACGGAAATAATTATGCATCATTCGCATACCTGTGGCAGCTTCGAATAGGTCATATAGCAATTCCCTTTCTCTGAAAATATAGAAGAAGGGAGTCTGTGAACCGATATCTGCCATAAAAGGTCCAAGCCATAATAAATGAGAAGCTATACGACTCAGCTCCAGCATAATTACTCTGATATAGCTGGCTCTTTTGGGTACTTGAATATTTCCTAATTGTTCTGGTGCATTTACCGTTATTGCCTCTGTGAACATAGTAGCTAAATAATCCCAACGTGTTACATAAGGAAGATATTGTATAATTGTTCGGTTTTCCGCAATTTTTTCCATCCCTCTGTGTAAATAACCCAATACGGGTTCGCAGTCAATAACATCTTCACCATCTAGAGTAACGATAAGTCGAAGAACACCATGCATTGATGGGTGGTGAGGACCCATATTAACTATCATGAGGTCTTTTCTTGTAGCCGGTACATTCATATGTTTTCTTCTCCGATCCATTATTCTATGAATTGCCGAAAACGAAATAAATGAGGTTCATCAAAATTCAAGATCTAATAAACCAAAGAATTCAAACAATCTTCAAATTAACGAGTTTTTGGTTCCCGAATATCTAATTGATCAATTAATTTTTTATAACGCACTCTATTTTTCTTTGACAAATAAGCCAGCAGCCGTTGACGTTTTCCCAGAATTTTCCGCAAACCTATCTGAGATAAATAATCTTTTCTGTGCAATTCAAAATGTGAAGTAAGTCTCTGTATCTTATTGGTGAAACTGATTACTTGAAATTCAACAGATCCTTTGTTTTTTTCTTCTTTCGGAATAACTGAGATGAATGAATTTTTGACCATAACCATAAAAATAAAATTTCTCTCTTTTTTTTTTTTTTTTCCACAGATATGGATTTTACCAATCAGGAATAATAAGAATGCCAGTTATTTTGATCTGATACACCCAATAATCTGGATTTATTCATATATTACTTTATTCTATCAAATCAAATCAAAATTAAATTCAAATGAATTGTAAGTACAATTTTTAATTTGATTCGATAGAAGGGCAATTTCTGTACCCACAAAAGAAAATGATTTTGACCTAAGAAGATTCTGCCGAATCATTTCTAGATTCAATCCAATTGAGACGTTATTGAATCGGTATCATGTATTAGAATGTAACACAGCGTGTGTGTACATTCATATACCGGATCCGACACCTGATATATAGGAAATGTACCAACCATCAACTAATTCCGAATCGTGGATACATATGTATCCTTGACATACTGAAACGGCTGCCATTATTGGTATCAAACCAGTAGCGATTCATACAAGCTAAATCCTCTAATCGATAATTGGGCCAAAGAAACAATTTGAATTGAATGAATTTATTTATATCTGTATCAATATGCTTGTCCTCATCCAAAAATTGCCCCCAGTTCCTTACATTGTTGTCATTGAAAAATACCGGATTTCTATCCATAACATTCCTATTTCCGGAATTGAAACAAATTAGAATTCTCAATTCTCTACGACGCCTAGGGGATAGAATATTTTCAGGAACAAGCAAATCATAATGATTTTCGTCTCTATTCACAAGCATCTTTTTATGTTGTACAATGGATCCATTGAAATAATTCTCATCAACATATCTTTTTTCTCGATATCTTCCATTAGTTTGGCATTTATTATTATGGACCAATGAGATACCTATGGTTTGATACATAATAAATTGTCTATCCCATTTTATAGACAGACGTACTGGTTCGAGAATCAATATTCCCTTTTTTATCAATTCTGGAAGAGTTAGATTCGTCTGAATTAACATTACATCCAGGTGCATTTCTCCTCCTTGAATAGAGGATATAGCAATTTCCTTTGCATTTTTTAGTCTAAGCAGGAAACAATATACCTTAACATTATTGAAAATTCTGTGATTCAAAGGATCATCCCATCTCAATTGAAAAAGCAAATATTTTTTCAGGAATAACTCTAGTTTTGCTTTCTTGTTACTCTCGGGTTGTCCTTTCTTTTCACGTTTTTGAATGTCTGATTCCGTGTAATCCTTTTCAAAATCTTTTTGTCGTTTTCGTGCGTCTGAGCCAATATTTCCGTGGCCGAGCTGTTCTTTTTCTTCTTGATTTCGATTCTTTAATTCAAGATATTCTTTTTGATTAGATGATATACGAAGATCCTTTTTTTGATTTCCATTAATGTTTTTGTTTTCACTAATGTTTTCATTTCCATTAAAAATGAAAAGAAGTAATTTGATTGGTATAATCCACGGTTTGATCTTATATGCATCATAAAGTGGCACAAATTCTGAGAAGAACCAAGATTTCGGATTTAATATGGGACGATATAGCATTTCTTTATTCATTCCCATCAAAAAAAACTTTTTTTTTTTATTGGGTGGGTTGATTTCTTGATGAATCGTGAGATAGAAAAGATCTTTCTTATCAATCATTTGATAATAATCAGTCTCGGTCTTAGTCATTTTATTAATGTTGGTCCCGGCATCCGTATCGGTCCAGGACTCAATATCGATATTCTTTCTAAGAAATAAATCGAAAATTTTCCACTCCAAATATTTTCTATCCGTACTTTTACCCGTACCAATAATATACTCTTCTCCTAGATAATCACTAATAGATATATCCCCCAGTACAAAAAATGGTTCAATTTTAGGTGTGTTGTAATTATATGGAATCTCTCGGTCCTCGTTTACTTGTAATGAGGATGGATAAATATATGAGTCTTTCCTATCCCCATAATTAATATATTTATATGAAAAAAGATCATATCTGTAGTTTTTTTTTAATTTTGCTTTTTTGCTCGTCAATGAATTAACTTCATAATCATTTTTTTTCTCGTAATGAATGAATTGGGCTTTTTCATATGAATTCTTTTTTGAGTCTTTATTTTGAATCGTACGACGCCGATTGACCCTAGTTCGCCATTTTTGCGGTACTAATTTAGACCACCTAGCCTGAGATAAATTGTATTGATAATGACCCCTTAACCAGTTTTTCCATTCATTCATTCCAGAATTTGGAAGTTTTTTATGCCTTGATTTGGAATCAAATATTCTTCGTGTTCCAAAAAAATTCCTGATTCTTTCCTTAAGAATAAGATATGCTTCGCGATATTGAAGTAGAGATCTCAAATGATACTTCTTAATAGCTTGGATTTGTGATAATTTGTAAAATACAGATGCTTGTGAAAAGGAATATAGGTCACCAGAAATCTTTGATTTATTATTACTAATATTAGAAAGAGACTTTTTTATAGTCGAAATAAAGTGAATTTTTTTTTTATTTGTTTCATCAATCCCTTCTTTATTTTTTTCATCATTGTGAATGTATTTATCGATAATCTTTTTTGTTGATTCAAGGAAAAGTTGTACATTGACTCTAGAAATATTAACAGTACATAGAAAGATATGTATGTATATTCTTTCGTTGAAAAATGTCAAAAAATAGTGCCATTTGCGTATGAATATTAATCTGTTACTTCTTCTTTTTGATATCTGCCAAATAGGTTTCTGCGATTCCGATCTTTTATCACCACAACTTGTATCGTTAGGACTAATATTTATATCCGGAGTTAGAAATATTTTTCTTTTGTCTTTTGCACCCCTTTCTATTTGATTTCTGATTAGGGTTGTTCTATCGGACAGATCTTTCCTTTTTTTTTCTGTCAGTGAATAATTTGCCCAATCCATGAATCTAATTCGAATGGTCGATTCAGGAACAATTTTATTACTGCTTCTGATTATGGAATCTTTTCCATTTTCATTCGGTTCATATACTTTCTTCAATACAAATAAGAAAATTGTATTTACGTTTACAAACTCTTTTATTATTCTTTTTAAAAATAGAACCGTTTTGATAATCCATCTTGTTTTTTCTTTTGAGACCTTTATAAACTGTTTTGTTTTTTTTTTGAAAACTCTTAGAACTAGAAAACATTTTTTTTTCACTTTTCTCTTTTTTTTTTCGAATTCATTATAAATAGGTTCAAAAAAGGAAGGTTGTTGTCGGGCAGAACCAAAAGGTAGTTCGGTTTCCCTTCCCCAGATTGTTAAAAAACAAAAATTTTCCGTTTTCCCTTTCTTTTGGATTGCATCTCTATGATGGGATCGTAGTTTGGATTTGCGCCAGGGTTTCAGACAGAAAGGAAATAGGATTTTTATCTGAATACCATCCGTTAACCAGTTTTTCGGAAATTCTGTTTCTGATAATTGAACACCATTATAGGTGCATTTAACATGCATTTCTCTATTCCACTCCTTCAAATCCTCGTACCACTCGGGGAATTGAAATAAGAGCATACGGCCGAGGTTTTTAGCTATTATCAATGAAGGCAATATGATGTATTTTCTAAGAATCGATTGGGTTACTAACATAGTACCTCTTATTGCTTGAGCAAATATAATAGTATCCCAAGTTTCTGCTATTGCTATCCTTTCATTCTCGTTTTTTTTATCTGCAATTTTTTTTGCCTTTTCTTTTGCCTCTTCCTCCTCAGAATCCGAAGTTTTGAATTTCGGTCCTGTATCTATCCAATTTCCAAAAATTAGATTCATTGTTCGGGAGATATCAAAAGAAAAAAAAAAAGTTTTGTCTATTCTGTCCAAAAAAAGCAGGGAATGCACATTCGCTTGAAACATTTCCCAAGTAACTATTTTACGTCTTTGAGCGCGCATGGATCCTTTTACTATATCCCGACGAAAATCTGATTGTTGCGAGTAACGTATCAAAGCCAACTCTTCTGCTTGATCACTATTAGTACTGGTACTAGTATGAGTATTGGTATTCTCATCCGGATCCGCCTTATCAGTATAAATTACCACACGTTTGGCTTTTCTTGAACGAATCCCATGATTTTCTGTTGATTCTTCCTCATTTTCCTCCTCCCGCTCTTCAAAAGAATCGATCAATTTGTATGATCGTCGAGGAATCTTTTTACCGATTTCTTCTATTCCAATAGATTTTTTTTGAATTGTTTGATTATTTGGATCAGTTGTAATTACATCGAATAGAAATTTCAAACATTTTGTTTTATTTTCTGAATCAAATCTTCTTTGTTCGGATATTAAAACAAGCTTTTTAAAATTAAGATTAAAACCAGTTGTTGATTTCCTAGCTAATTCACTGATAGAGGTCAAGAAAGGACCAATGTCTGTCGATAATGATTCTCCATTAAATATATCCATTTTATGTTCAAGTTTTTGGTAATCAGTAAGAAGCATATCATGAATCTTATTT